TTGATAGAGAAGAGAATCAAAGTTCATTTACCAATTAGTTACGAAATGCTATGGTTCTTACATATGATTTCTGAATGAAATCCAATTCCGAAGTAATTCGTCGAGATTGTGCACCCTTTGTTCCTATTTATGCTATAAAAAATAATATAAAGAAAGTGCAGCCGGTGAAATCCAACCTATTCTTGAAATACACAACTCGCACACACTCCCTTTCCAAAAAAAATCAATACACCCAGCACTACGCTTAGATTTATTGGATTTGTTGCTAAAATATCGGTATTAAACTCGAAACTCCCAGCGGATGGCCAGTGCCCCACGGAAACAAAAGAATCGGTTATATTTTTCATATGCTCTCCCTTTATAGATAGGACTAAAAAAGAACAGAGTTCTTTTTGTATCACTCCGCTTATTATTCTTAATCTTAATGGAATTTGATAATTCTCAAATTTATTAGTTATGGTTATGTTTTTATTCTTCTTCTTTTTTTTTTTTTTACATTTTTATTCTACTTAAACATTAAACAAAAGGATTTGCAAATAAAAGAGCTAATGCCACGACCAGTCCATAAATAGTTAAAGCTTCCATAAAAGCCAGACTCAGCAATAAAGTACCTCGTATTTTACCCTCTGCTTCTGGTTGTCTCGCAATACCTTCTACGGCTTGGCCCGCAGCAGTTCCTTGACCAACCCCAGGTCCGATAGAAGCAAGCCCTACAGCCAATCCAGCAGCAATAACGGAAGCAGCAGAAATAAGTGGATTCATGGTAAGTTCCTCGCACCAAAAAAAGAAATGATTAATGATACAACCAACCAATGAATTAGTACTTAATCTACTTCTTTTTCTACTTCTCAGGTCGAAGTAACTAAAAGCTCCAAATGGAATTCAGAATATTACTGAATTGTCAGAACTACTTCGAGATATCATTTTTCCTTTCTACCTTATGACCTTATGTAAATAGATATGTATATAGTTTTAGTAATTGCATTTCCTTGTTTATAAACTATTCTATTCTTTCTCTTTCATTCAATTCACAATCACAGACAAAATAGAAAAAGGACTAATATGGGAATCCATATAAATGCAGTGGACTAGAAAAGAAGAGATAGGGGTCGTTACTATCTAACTAGTAAATAGCATATACTTTTATTCTTCCATAACGTAAATCACCTGCACTTTTTATTCTATTAAATTGTATTCTGGAACCATTATTCAAAACATACACAAAGATTGATACTCATAAGCATTACATATATGTAGCTTTTTGCATTTTATTCTACAACTCAGTGGATTATATGGAACCCCCCGCATTGCTTTATTTGGGATAAGCTTCAAAAAAGACTAGACTATTTCAAAAGTTAGTCAATGATGACCCTCCATGGATTCACCTATATAAGCCGCAGCCAAAGTTGCAAAAATAAGAGCTTGAATACCGCTTGTAAATAATCCAAGAAACATGACAGGTATAGGAACTACTGAAGGCACTAAAGAAACAAGAACAACAACCACTAATTCATCAGCCAATATATTCCCAAAAAGTCGAAAACTAAGAGATAAAGGTTTGGTGAAATCTTCTAGAATATTAATTGGTAAAAGTATTGGAGTTGGTTGAATGTATTTCCCGAAATATCCCAATCCTTTTTTACTAAGACCCGCATAGAAATATGCCACTGACGTGGGTAAAGCTAAAGCAACAGTAGTATTTATATCATTCGTGGGCGCAGCTAACTCTCCATGAGGTAACTTTATGATTTTCCAAGGTAAAAGAGCGCCTGACCAGTTAGAAACAAAAATAAATAGGAACATCGTTCCTATAAAAGGAACCCAAGGACCATACTCCTCTCCAATCTGAGTTTTGCTCAAGTCTTGAATAAATTCAAGGACATATTCGAAGAAATTCTGACCGTCGGTCGGAATGGTTTGTGGATTCCGAACAGCTATGATGACTGAACCTAATAAGATAGCAATTACAACCCAAGAAGTGATAAGTACTTGGGCATGAATTTGTAAACCTCCTATTTGCCAATATAAATGTTGGCCTACTTCTACACCTGATATATCATATAACCCTTTGAGTGTTTTAATGGAACATGGTATAACATTCATATTGTCCTCTAACAGAAATCGAACTTCAAAAAAGTAATTATTTTGATTCAACCATTTATTTCTCAATTCATCTATTTTCAATATTATTTGATAGTCAAAACATAGTTCAAACTCCAAAAGATGCAAACCAAAATAGTAACAATCAAAGAGAGTTCACCAAAAACAAACTAATCTTCTTCTTTATTCTTCTTAATGATAAGAGTAATGATAAGATAATCAACCATTTTTTATATAACTGGAACGGCCCTCACAAATTGCAGATACTAATTTGGTAAGAATCAATCGAATCGAAGCTATAGCATCATCGTTGGCCGGAATAGAAATATCTGCAAGATCTGGGTCACAATTTGTATCAATTAAACAAATCGTCGGAATACCCAAAATGGAACATTCTCGAAGAACCGTATATTCTTCTTGCTGATCAACGATAATTACAATATCGGGCAATCCCGTCATATATTTGATCCCACCCAGATATGCTTGCAAGGTAGATAACTTTCTCTTCAACATTGCTGCATCTCCTTTGGGGAGACGATTGAATTTCCCCATCTTTTGTTCTGTTCTTAAGTCCCTGAACTTCTGAAGTCTTGTTTCTGTAGTATACCAATTCGTTAACATACCACCAAGCCATTTTTTATTAACATAATGACATCGAGCCCTTATTGCTGCTGATGCTACTAAATCCGCTGCTTTCTTTTTGGTGCCAACGATTAAGAATTTTTTTCCCCTACTTGCTGCATCAAAAACTAAATCGCAAGCTTCTGATAAAAAACGAGCAGTTATAGTAAGATTTGTAATATGAATACCCTTACGCTTTGCAGAGATGTAAGGAGCCATTCTAGGATTCCATTTATTAGTACCATGACCAAAATGAACTCCTGCTTCCATCATTTCTTCCAAATTGATGTTCCAATATCGTCTTCCCATTTTCCCACACTTTCTCTTTTTCTTTTTTTTTTTTTTTTCAAAGAGATTCAGTACCCTATGAAATAAATAATTGTTCCGACGGAACCTTCTACCAGGATTGACCATTGATCTACGACCCAAACCATGAATTTCATTAATTGGACCGGAGAGTTAAAGTAAAAAGAATGAACCTCTTGTTAAGAATTAGTAAATTACATTACGTAAATGATTGGTCTGATGTCTCATGGAAAGTGTTTGGTGCACAAGAACAAAATAATTCTCTATGGTATAACAAAATATCTCTCATTTCCAACTCGAATAGATCCTTCCTTTTAATTTTCAAATGAATGTTTTTGTCTTGCTTTGAACGATGTACTAATTTGTTGAATCCGGTACCAACCGGTATAATTCCCCCCAGAACAACGTTCTCTTTCAGGCCTTTCAACCAATCAATACGACCTCGTAGAGCAGCTTTTGCTAAAACTCGAGCAGTTTCTTGAAAACTCGCTTCGGATATGAAACTTTGAGTATTCAGAGATGACTTCGTTATTCCCAATAAGATTGCCCGATAACAGATCGCTTCGTCCAAAACGCGCCCTGCTCGCTCTGCTCGCAACAATCCAATAAATTCCCCAGGTAAAAAAACATTAGACATTCCATCTTCTGAAACCAAAACTCTTGATGTTACTTGACGTACAATAATCTCTATATGTCTATTATGAATCTGTACCCCTTGGGATCGATAAACCTTTTGGATCTTATTAACCAAAGAGATACGACTTTGGGCTATGGTTAGTTCAGCTCCAATCAAGAATCCCCAAGGGATCCCAAGAATCCTTCGGATACGTTCGTCCCAACCTTCAACTCTTCTTTCGAGGTTCATCGATATTGAATCAATTGAACGAACTTCTAAGATTTGTTCCACTTTTGGAAGACCTTGCGTTATGTCACCAGATCTCGATTTTTCATATATAAATGTAATTAATGTGTCTCCTTCAGAAAAGATTTCTCCATAATGGCCATGGACAGTTGCTCCTGGAGTGACCAAATAGGGCTTAGATGATCTTATAACTAAAGAGTCAACATGAACAATGAAAATTTGACCAGATTTTTTTATGCGTGATCCATATTTCAATAAACATGCATTTTCACAAAGGAATTGTCCGAGGCTAATTATTGTCCATGCCTCTTCACAAGAATCGTGGTGGAGAAAACACCAATTCAAATGGAATGAATTCCAAATGATGTTACTGCATGGATCGGGATTATAAATCCTACTATTTTCATCTAGGAAACAGTATTGAAATGGAAGTACTTGAAGCACTTGGAAAGTCTGTTGAAAATTCTCAAGTAAAAAATATTTCTTTAAAAAGACTTGATTATAAGTTCTTAAATAGTAAGATGAACGAAGATTTACTATTTTAGGCACAATAGTACCTAAAGGACCCAACAAATCCCTAATTGGAGTCATGGGATCCGATCCTTTTGTCGCATTATTATATCTCGAAGTATTGAAGGGACCAATTCGAGAGCAATTGGATGATAACAAAATTATGAAAGATTGGCATTCCTTATTTCGATTCAACAACGTACCAAGAGTTCCCTTATGTTGGGGAAATGATTGAATCTTTGCCTTGGAATCAAAAGGATTTCTATAGATACGATCTAATTCATTATTGGAAATCAATCCTGAACCTGGCGTATCATACCTTTTTTCGGTATACGAAATAGTGGACTTTACTAACTCAATTCGGATGAAATCACGAAGCAGATCATTTGCCCTTATTTCAACAAAAGAAGCATGAACCTCTTCTTCTATAGAACTCTTTTTTTCTTGGTCCCAAGTCAATACTAAGCAAGCCCGAACTAATTGAATACTTGTGTGATAAATTCCTCGAATTGACTTGCCATTTCCATAAAGTATATAATTGACAATTCGAAGTTGGACATTATCCTTTTCCTGCAAGAGATCCTGAAAGAAAAGTGTTGCTAAATTTATTCCATCAGCTATTTCATATGTGACTACGGGACGAACCAAAACAAAAGACTTTTTTTTGGTAGGTGTAATGCGTTGGACATAGATCCAATTTTTCAATTTTTTTGATCCTTTAGAATCTTTTTTTCCCATTCCTGGTGGTATCAAAATGCCACTGTGCCTAGATATTTTATCCACCTCTCCAGAAAAATGAATATCTCCAGAAAAGATTTTCAGTTCCATACTTTTTTTTTTTTTCTCCACTCGGACTAATCCACCTACTAGACTTCTTGTATTTATATTTAAAGCAAGTCGTGTATCTACTCCAATGATACTATTGTTCCGGACCATTATGGGCGAAGATCCGGGTAAGATATGCACTTCCTCGGGAATGAAAAAAAATTGATCTACTTTCGTTTGCATTTGGTATTTCGAACTAAATTCTTTTGCTCCTCGATACTCAATCAAATTCTCTTTTTTTACAATGGAATCTACTTCGTAAATCCCATATTTAGTAATTCCCGAACTGCTTCTTCTGTATCGCGGATCATCAAAATAAGCAAGAATACTATTTCTACGTAAAATACCATTTATAGGTATTTTAATCGAAATACCAAAACAGGGTATTAGCTTTTTTTCTTGTTCTTGAACATATTGTAAGGGAATCACGAATCTATTCCTTCGCTTTTTCGCCAAGGAATTCTCTTGACGAATATAAGTAGAAGGCTCTATGAGATTCCAATGACCCTTGGTCCGATAAGGTTTTGAATAGTCAAGAATTTTCCTATCTTTTTTACCAAAAGTATCCAACAATTTATGTTTTACTTGATCATGAGTCAGTGAGAGATCGAAGATATATCTTTCTTCGAGAGAAAAAGAATTAGTATTAAATTGATCTTGATCCTTGTGGAGTGAAAAAGACCCTATCTTGGATCTGCATAGACCTCCTGCTAATATCCATAAATGACTTGTTTTTGGTAATAGATGAACATTACTATATGTAGATTCGGGCGCATGATAGCCATCAGTGCTCCAGTGCATTTCTCCTTCTGACTCAGAATAAATATGTTTTTGAACCCTCTCTTGAAAATGAAAAGTGGACGTTCCGGCACGAATCTCGGCAATCACTTGTTCTGATTCTACATATTGATCATTTTGAACTAAAATCAAACTTTTTGTTGGAATATTCACATTATGTATAATATATCGACTCTCAATAGTTACATACAAGTCTATAAAACATATAAAAGCAGGATGCCCATGACGGGTACGTGTGGGATGAACCAAATCCTCATCAAATCTTATTTTTCCATTAGAGGGAGCTCGTACATATTCGGCAGTACCGCCTGTGAATACTCCGCCGGTATGAAAAGTTCTTAATGTTAGTTGAGTCCCCGGTTCCCCAATTGATTGACCCGCAATAATGCCTACGGCTTCTCCCAACTCGACCAGGTCACCATGAGTAGGACTCCGGCCATAACATAATTGACAGATCCAAGATGTACTCCTGCAAGTAAAAGGGGTTCGAATATATATTGGGTGTGCTCGAAAGGTTATGAATCGATTAACAAGTCCAATTCCAATATCTTTATTTCGAGTGGCAATGCATCGTAGACCAATATATATATCGTCTGCTAATACACGACCAATTAATGTTTGGACAAAAATCTTTTCTGTCATCCAATTTTGAGGACTCACGGAAATACCTCGGATAGTACCACAATCCGTTCTACGTACAAGAATGTGTTGAACTACTTCAACAAGTCTACGTGTGAGGTATCCAGCATCTGATGTTCGTACAGCAGTATCTACAACCCCTTTGCGGGCTCCGTAGCAAGAAATTATATATTCTGTCAAAGAAAGCCCTTCCCGTAAATTGCTTTGAATGGGTAAATCAATCATTTGTCCTTGAGGATCCGACATTAATCCTCTCATACCTACTAATTGGTGTACTTGAGATGCATTTCCTCTAGCCCCCGAAAAGGACATTAGATGGACTGGATTAGAGGGATCAGTCATCCGAAAATTAGGATTCATTTCTTGTCTCAAATATTCACTTGTAGCATACCATATCTCAATGGATTGACGTAATTTTTCTACCACATGTACATTCCCATAATGATGGTTTTTCTCTAAAAGAAAACTTTGTTGTTCAGCGTCTTGAACTAACCATCCCTTAGATGGTATTGTTAAAAGATCATCAATTCCTAATGAAATAGATGTAGCAGTGGCTCGCTGGAAACCCAAAGTCTTCATTTGATCCAGGATATGTGATGTATATGCCATTCCGAAATGATCTATTAATCTACTAATAAGTCGTTTTATAGCAATTCCATCTATCACTTTATTGTGAAAGACCAGATCGATCCGTTCTGCCATAAGGACCTCCATATTCTGATGAGTAAGATTCCACAATGGCCTGGGTCAGTGATTCGAAGACTTCCTTTCCTCAATCTTGATTCACACAGAAATTAAGAAATTATGATACCGGTAAAATTGGAGAGACCCAAATTTCC